AAAACAAAAATCTAACATGTTATGATACATATAGTAGTGGAGGCCTATGGGACAAAAAATAAATCCACTTGGTTTCAGACTTGGTACAACCCAAAGTCATCATTCTCTTTGGTTTGCACAACCAAAAAAGTATTCTGAAGGTTTAGAAGAAGATAAAAAAATACGAGACTGTATTAAAAATTATGTCCAAAAAAATATAAGAATATCTTCTGGTATGGAGGGAATTGCACGTATCGAAATTCAAAAAAGAATCGATCTCATTCAGATCATAATCTATATGGGATTTCCTAAATTATTAATTGAAGATAAACCCCGAAGAGTCGAAGAATTACAGATGAATGTTCAAAAAGAACTTAATTGTGTCAACAAAAAACTCAACATTGCTATTACCAGAATTTCCAATCCGTATGGGCATCCTAATATTCTTGCAGAATTTATAGCTGGCCAATTAAAAAATCGCGTTTCTTTTCGAAAAGCAATGAAAAAAGCTATTGAATTAACTGAACAGGCGAATACAAAAGGAATTCAAGTACAAATTGCAGGGCGTATCGACGGAAAAGAAATTGCACGTGTTGAGTGGATCAGAGAAGGCAGAGTTCCTTTACAAACAATTGAAGCTAAAATTGATTATTGTTCCTATACAGTTCGAACTATTTATGGGGTCTTAGGAATAAAAATTTGGATATTCGTAGACGAAGAATAACAAACTTTATTTGTCTTTACATTTTATCCAAGGATAAAAAACTAAAACTCTGTAATATAACACTATACAGACAGCAAAAAAAAAAATTACAGTGTTCTTTTTTTGTTTAAGAAAAAATAAGCAATTCTATAAGGTTGAATAACAATTTCCATCAAAACTCCTTTGATATAATTGCTATGCTTAGTGTGTGACTCGTTAGTTTAGGATTCGATTAGATTAAGAAAAAAAATATAAAAAAGAACTTACCTATAAGAGCAACTAAATAGCATTAATAAATAACCTAAGCAACTCATTGCTTCGCATTATCTGGATCCAAAAAAATAAGTCAAGATATGATAGACTGATCATATAATTGTAGCAACTGAATTTTTTTTACAAAAAAAAAGAATAACGAAATTTTTTTATAAGTTCTGAAAGGTAATCGAAAAGTATGCGGATAAATGGAAGGATGAAAGAAAGAGAGAAAAATTTTGAATATTAATGATCTATTATTCCAATTTAAAAAGTCTATGAGGTCACTGTAATAAAAACAATGTAATAAAGCATGAATACAGATTCATTCATAATAATTAAATAAATCTGTTCGTTCTGAAAACAAAAAATTAAGAGCCTTGAGCCAATAAAAACTGAGAAAATTGACTCAAAAACAAATTAAAAAATGAAATTAAAATTTTCAGGTAAGAGCTCCATTGTAGAATTCGGGCCTAATGATTAATCAAGAAGCGATGGGAACGACGGAACCCATGAATATATAGGATTCAGTTGAAAAATAAATCTTAGTAATTCATTGGACAGGATGGCGGAATAAACCATAAACTTTATTATCTATTCTGATTTTGATTATGAGACCTCGTGGGATAAAGATCAAACTTAAATAGCTATTGAAAGAGTAAATATTCGCCGGCGAATATTTTTTTTTTTTTTATAAAAAAAGTAATAAAAAAAAATGAAAAAGATAAAAGAAAAAAAAATAATTTTGTTAGAATATGCTAATTCTAACAAAAACGACATTCGAGATAATTATATTTTTATTTAATAAATATAAATAGAATTCATCTTGGATTCCATTTTGAAAAAGACATACACAAATTTAGAAGAGATCAGATGAAATTTCAAAAAAGACCATGATTAATAGGATTAATCATTAACTACATCTATATCTTAATACAAGCTTTTTTAGTACTTTTATTCGCGAGGAGCTGGATGAGAAGAAACTCTCACGTTCAGTTCTGTAGTAGAGATGGAATTTCTAATTTAGAAAAAACCCATCAACTATAACCCAAAAAGAACAAGATTTCGTAAACAACATCGAGGAAGACTAAAAGGAATATCTTCTCGTGGGAATCGTATTTGTTTTGGCAGATATGCTCTTCAAACACTTGAACCCGCTTGGATCACATCTAGACAAATAGAAGCGGGGCGACGAGCAATGTCACGAAATGTACGACGTGGGGGAAAAATTTGGGTACGTATATTTCCAGACAAACCAGTTACAGTAAGACCCGCGGAAACGCGTATGGGTTCTGGGAAAGGATCCCCAGAGTTTTGGGTGGCTGTGGTTAAACCAGGTAAAATCCTTTATGAAATGGGTGGTGTACCCGAAAATATAGCCAGAAAAGCTATTTCAATAGCGGCATCAAAAATGCCTATAAAAACCCAATTCATTATTTCTGAATAGGAATATAGAATAAAAAAGCTAAATAACAATTAAGGATAAAAAGATTATCAGTTTTCTTTTTTTGACAAACAATATTTTTTTACTTCGTCCTTTGTATTAAAAGAAGAGATACAAAAAAATGATATGATTCAACCACAAACCTATTTGAATGTAGCAGACAACAGCGGGGCTCGAGAATTGATGTGTATTCGAATAATAGGAGCTAGTAATCGCCGATATGCTCATATTGGTGACGTTATTGTTGCTGTAATCAAGGAAGCAATACCGAATACTCCTCTAGAAAGATCAGAAGTGATCAGAGCTGTAATTGTACGTACTTGTAAAGAACTCAAACGTAACAATGGGACAATAATACGATATGATGACAATGCCGCAGTTGTCATTGATCAAGAAGGGAATCCAAAAGGAACTCGAGTTTTTGGGGCGATCCCACGGGAATTGAGACAATTAAACTTTACTAAAATAGTTTCATTAGCTCCTGAGGTCTTATAAAACCTAAATATCAATAGTTAGTATAGGATTAAAAAAATGGTATTGAAATAAAATTAATTAATCGATTGTGTATCACGCATATACCCTTAATAATAAAAAATTAATCATTTAATTCATATATTAATATATAACTCGTCTATATCTATATATAAATAAAAGAAAAAGAACATGTTGATTATATCAAAATTATAGAACAATAAGGAATTTTAACTTATCATGGGGAAAGACACTATTGCTGATATAATAACCTCTATACGAAATGCTGACATGAATAGAAAAGGAACAGTTCGGATAGGGTCGACTAACATCACCGAAAGCATTGTTAAAATACTTTTACGGGAGGGTTTTATCGAAAACGTAAGGAAACATCGCGAAAACAATCAATATTTTTTGATTTTAACCCTAAAACATAGACGAAATAAGAAAGAATCCTATAAAACTTTTTTAAATTTAAAGAGAATAAGTCGGCCGGGTCTACGAATCTATTCTAACTCTCAACGAATTCCACGGATTTTAGGCGGAATAGGGATTGTAATCCTTTCGACTTCTCAAGGTATAATGACAGATCGAGAAGCTCGACTAAAAAGAATCGGCGGCGAAATTTTGTGTTATATATGGTAATCCTTCTAATATTAAAATTGGATATCCGGAACTTACCGTTTGTGAAAAAAGGGGGTTGTATAATACCACCCCTGCTAAAAATAAAAATTTTAGCTAGTTCTTAGGTATAAGTTAATCGGGGGATAGCCGCTTTCTAGACTCCATAACAAGGATTCAAAAGAGTAAGTGGTTTTTTCAATTTCAACATTCCTTTCATTCAATAAGATACAATTAAAGATTCAAAAATATCAAGAAACCTTTTTTCGTCCAACAATAAGTATATTCACAGAATTAAGGAAAAATAACTATGAAAATAAGGGCTTCCGTTCGTAAAATTTGTGAAAAGTGTCGACTAATCCGTAGGAGGGGACGAATTATAGTAATTTGTTCCAACCCGAGGCATAAACAAAGACAAGGATAATCTTACTAAAGGAAATAAAGTAAAGGAAAAGGCACTTCCAAGGAGCTGGCAAAAAAAAAAAAGTCCGTTTTGACATGAAATGGATATATCCATATATTTCTTGTGAAATGAAAAAAATATGGCAAAACCTATATTAAGAATTGGTTCACGTAAAAATACACGTAGTGGTTCACGTAAAAATGTACGTAGAATACCAAAGGGAGTTATTCATGTTCAAGCAAGTTTCAACAATACCATTGTGACCGTTACAGATGTACGGGGTCGGGTTATTTCTTGGTCCTCCGCGGGTACTTGTGGATTCAGGGGTACAAGAAGAGGAACACCTTTTGCTGCTCAAACCGCAGCAGGAAATGCTATTCGAGCAGTAGTGGATCAAGGTATGCAACGAGCTGAGGTAAGGATAAAAGGCCCTGGACTGGGAAGAGATGCAGCATTACGAGCTATTCGTAGAAGTGGTATACTTTTAAGTTTCGTACGAGATGTAACCCCTATGCCACATAATGGTTGTAGACCCCCTAAAAAAAGACGTGTATAGAACTAAATAAAAGCTGAAAGGGTTTCAAGAGAAATAAACGATTCAATGATCTGATCAAAAAAAATTACTATGGTTCGAGAGAAAGTCAAAGTATCTACTCGGACACTACAGTGGAAGTGTGTTGAATCAAGAAGAGACAGTAAGCGTCTTTATTATGGACGCTTTATTCTGTCTCCACTTATGAAAGGTCAAGCCGACACAATAGGCATTGCGATGCGAAGAGCTTTACTTGGCGAAATAGAAGGAACATGTATTACACGTGCAAAATCTGAGAACATACCACATGACTATTCTAACATAGTAGGTATTCAAGAATCAGTACATGAGATTTTAATGAATTTGAACGAGATTGTATTAAGAAGCAATCTATACGGAACGCGCAACGCGCTTATTTGTGTCAAAGGTCCCGGATATATAACTGCTCGAGACATAATTTTACCGCCCTCTGTGGAAATAGTTGATAATACACAGCATATAGCTACCTTAACGGAACCAATAGATTTGTGTATTGGATTAAAAATCGAGAGGAATCGCGGATATAGCCTAAAAATGTCAAATAACTTTGAAGACA